GCGGGCGTAGCTTAACGTAAAGCATGACACTGAAGATGTTAAGAAGGGCCCTAGAAAGCTCCGCATGCATAAAGGCATGGTCCTGACCTTACTATCAGCATTCGCCCAACTTACACATGCAAGTATCTGCGCCCCCGTGAGTACGCCCTCGACCCCCCGCCCGGGGACCAGGAGCAGGCATCAGGCACACTTTTACCCCGCCCAAGACGCCCAGCCAGGCCACACCCCCAAGGGAATTCAGCAGTGATAAACATTAAGCCATGAGCGAAAGCTCGACTTAGTTGAGGCCAACAGAGCCGGTAAAACTCGTGCCAGCCACCGCGGTTAGACGAGAGGCCCAAGTTGATAGTACTACGGCGTAAAGGGTGGTTAGGGATTATAATTTAATAAAGCCAAATAGCCCTCCAGCTGTCATACGCCCCCCGGCGCTAGAAGCCCGACACACGAAAGTAGCTTTAACAACACCCACCTGACCCCACGAAAGCTAAGAAACAAACTGGGATTAGATACCCCACTATGCTTAGCCGTAAACCCAGACACCCAAACACAATATGTGTCCGCCGGGGTACTACAAGCATTAGCTTAAAACCCAAAGGACCTGACGGTGCCTCAGACCCCCCTAGAGGAGCCTGTTCTAGAACCGACAACCCCCGTTAAACCTCACCACTTCTGGTCAACCCAGCCTATATACCGCCGTCGCCAGCTTACCCTGTGAAGGGTATAAGAGTAAGCAAAATGAGCACAACTCAGAACGTCAGGTCGAGGTGTAGCGTATGGAGTGGGAAGAAATGGGCTACATTTTCTACTACAGAACACTACGGATACGCAACATGAAATAGTGCTTAAAGGAGGATTTAGTAGTAAAAAGGAAAAAGAGCGTCCTTTTGAACCCGGCTCTGAGACGCGTACACACCGCCCGTCACTCTCCCCTGTCAAAATGCAATAAATATACCTAAATCAAAAGCACTGATAAGGGGAGGCAAGTCGTAACATGGTAAGTGTACCGGAAGGTGCACTTGGATTAACCCAGGGCGTGGCTGAATAAGTTAAGCATCTCACTTACACCGAGAAGATATCTATGCAACTTAGATCACCCTGAGCCAAACAGCTAGCTCCAACACTTAGACACTCACAATATAGTCATAAAACACCATTAAAATAAACAAACTAAATCATTCTTTTACCTCAGTATGGGAGACAGAAAAGGTTAAAACTTGAAGCGATAGAAAAAGTACCGCAAGGGAAAGCTGAAAGAGAAATGAAATAACCCATCAAAGCAAAAAAAAACAAAGATTAAACCCTGTACCTTTTGCATCATGATTTAGCAAGCACCCTCAAGCAAAGAGCCCTTCAGTTTGAGACCCCGAAACCAGGTGAGCTACCCCGAGACAGCCTATATAAGTTAGGGCAAACCCGTCTCTGTGGCAAAAGAGTGGGAAGAACTCCGGGTAGAGGTGACAGACCTATCGAACCTGGTGATAGCTGGTTGCTTAAGAAATGAATAAAAGTTCTGCCCCGTGTTCCTCCCCCCAAAAATAATTCTTTATAAACGGCTGTGGAGCAAAATACGGGAGTTAGTTAAAGGGGGTACAGCCCCTTTGACAAAGGATACAACCTTTTCAGGAGAATAAAGATCATAATTTACAAGACCTACTGTTTTAGTGGGCCCAAAAGCAGCCACCTAGATAGAAAGCGTTAAAGCTCAAACAGACGACAGTTTATTATACCGATAAATAAATCTTATTTCCCTTAAATTATTAAGCCAACCCATGCCCCCATGGAAGAAATTATGCTAAAATGAGTAACAAGAAGGCCCGCCCTTCTCCCGGCCCAAGTGTAAATCAGATCGGACAACCCACTGAAAATTAACGAACCCAAATTGAGAGGGCAATGTGAACAACATAAAAACCAGGAAAATCCCACAACCCCCGCATCGTTAACCCCACACCGGAGTGCCACCTTAAGGGAAAGACTAAAAGAAGAGGAAGGAACTCGGCAAACACAAGCCTCGCCTGTTTACCAAAAACACCGCCTCCTGCAACTTTTCATGTATAAGAGGTCCAGCCTGCCCAGTGACTACGGGTTCAACGGCCGCGGTATTTTAACCGTGCAAAGGTAGCGCAATCACTTGTCTTTTAAATAAAGACCTGTATGAATGGCCAAACGAGGGCTTAACTGTCTCCCCCTTTAAGTCAGTGAAATTGATTTACCCGTGCAGAAGCGGGTGTAGTAATACAAGACGAGAAGACCCTTTGGAGCTTAAGGTACAAAACTTAACCACGTCAAACAACTCAGTAAAAAGATAAGAACTTAGTGGGGAATAAGATTTTACCTTCGGTTGGGGCGACCACGGAGGAAAGACAAGCCTCCAAGTAGAAAGGGCTAGCGCCTTAGAACTAAGAGGGACACCTCTAGGCCACAGAACATCTGACTATTAATGATCCGGCATAAAGCCGATCAGCGGACCAAGTTACCCCAGGGATAACAGCGCAATCCTCTCCCAGAGTCCCTATCGACGAGAGGGTTTACGACCTCGATGTTGGATCAGGACATCCTAATGGTGCAGCCGCTATTAAGGGTTCGTTTGTTCAACGATTAAAGTCCTACGTGATCTGAGTTCAGACCGGAGTAATCCAGGTCAGTTTCTATCTGTAGAGCTACTTTTCCTAGTACGAAAGGATCGGAAAAGAGGGGCCCATGCTTTAAGCACGCCCCACCCCTAATTAATGAAAAAAAATAAATTAGAGAAAGGGAGGGCTAAAACCCAACCTCCAAAATAAGGACATATTGGGGTGGCAGAGCATGGTAAATTGCAAAAGGCCTAAGCCCTTTCAATCAGAGGTTCAAGTCCTCTCTCCAGTTGTGCTGAACATCTTAATAACCCACCTAGTCAACCCTTTAAGCTACATCGTCCCAGTCCTTCTGGCAGTAGCCTTTCTAACACTACTTGAACGGAAAGTACTAGGATATATGCAACTGCGAAAAGGCCCCAATGTAGTAGGACCCTATGGACTCCTTCAACCCATTGCAGACGGGGTCAAACTATTTATTAAAGAACCCATCCGCCCCTCCACATCCTCCCCCTTCCTATTTTTAGCTGCTCCTATTCTAGCTTTAACCTTGGCTATAGTACTATGAGCACCCATTCCGATACCCCGCCCAGTGCTTGACATAAACTTAGGAATATTGTTTATTTTAGCACTATCAAGCCTCGCGGTTTACTCAATCCTAGGCTCAGGCTGAGCATCCAACTCAAAGTACGCCCTTATTGGGGCATTACGAGCCGTAGCCCAAACAATTTCATATGAGGTAAGCTTGGGACTTATTTTACTTTCCTTAATCATTTTTTCAGGGGGCTACACTTTGCAAACATTTAACACCACTCAAGAAAGTATCTGGTTATTAATACCCACCTGACCACTAGCTGCAATATGATACATTTCAACCCTTGCCGAGACCAACCGAGCGCCCTTCGACCTAACAGAAGGAGAGTCAGAGTTAGTCTCCGGGTTTAACGTAGAGTACGCAGGGGGCCCTTTCGCCCTATTTTTTTTAGCAGAGTACGCAAACATCCTACTAATAAACACCCTCTCAACCGTACTTTTCATAGGCTCCTCCCACGCTCATAGCGCCCCTGAACTAGCCGCCACCACCCTTATAACTAAAGCTGCACTTCTCTCAATTTTATTCTTATGGGCACGGGCCTCATATCCCCGATTTCGATATGACCAACTCATGCACCTGGTCTGAAAAAACTTTCTGCCCCTCACACTGGCCCTGGTATTATGACATATTGCCCTACCAATCGCCCTGGCAGGGCTCCCCCCTCAGCTATAACATAGGAACTGTGCCCGAAAGCCCAGGGACCACTTTGATAGAGTGGCTTATGGGGGTTAAAATCCCCCCAGTTCTTAGAGAGAAGGGGATTGAACCCATGCTCAAGAGATCAAAACTCTTGGTGCTTCCTCTACACCACTCTCTAAGATGGGATCAGCTAATAAAGCTTTCGGGCCCATACCCCGAACATGACGGTTAAAACCCTTCCCCCCTCAATGAGTCCCTATGTCTTGCTTATTCTAGCATCTAATCTCGGATTAGGAACTACCCTAGCCTTTGGAAGTTCCCACTGGCTGCTAGCTTGAGCAGGCTTAGAGGTCAACACCCTTGCCATTATTCCCCTGATGGCAGAACGCCATCACCCCCGCGCCGTTGAGGCCGCTACAAAATACTTCTTAGTCCAAGTTTCTGCCACAGCCATAATTTTACTTGCAACCACCGACCTAGCCTGACTCACAGGGTCATGACAGATAATCAACGTGGTAACTCCCCCCTCCGGCCCAATAATTTTTATTGCCCTCGCATTAAAAATTGGACTAGCCCCAATACACTTTTGAATGCCAGAAGTTCTACAAGGCCTAGATTTACCATCAGGGTTCCTTCTATCAACCTTTCAAAAACTCGCCCCCCTAGTCTTAATCATCCAGACAGCTAAAGGCGTTGACCCCTGACTACTAACGACACTAGGGCTTTTATCAACCTTCGTCGGAGGCTGAGGGGGCTTGAGTCAAACCCAACTACGAAAAATCCTCGCTTACTCATCAATCGCCCACATGGGTTGAATAATTATTATTGTACAATATGCCCCCCAATTAACACTTCTAGCATTATTTGTCTACATTTTTATAACATCCGCAGCATTCCTAACACTAATGACATTTAACGTAACCCACCTCAGCATTTTAGCCATAACCTGATCGAAGAACCCCACCCTGGTCGCTACTGCTGCCCTCCTTCTACTATCCCTAGCAGGGCTCCCCCCACTCACAGGATTTACCCCTAAATGACTAATTCTACAAGAATTAACGCATCAAGACTTACCAGCAACTGCCACAATTATGGCCCTAACATCCCTTCTCACCCTATACTTTTACTTGCGCCTCTGCTACACCATGACACTTACCATCTCCCCCCATACAAATAATTCCCCAACCCCTTGACGGATTAAAATCCTACGAGCCTCACTATTTTTAGCACTAACAACCGTGGCCGCAATGGCCTTCCTGCCCAACACCCCCGCCATTCTAATAATAGCTTCTTAGGAATTTAGGATAGCATCAGACCAGGGGCCTTCAAAGCCCCAAGCAGAAGTTAAAATCTTCTAATCCCTGTTAAGACCTACAAGACATCACCTTGCATTTTATGAGTGCAAATCAAATGTTTTTGTTAAACTAAGGCCTTTCTAGATGGGAAGGCCTCGATCCTACAAACTTCTAGTTAACAGCTAAACGCTCAAGCCAGCGAGCATCCATCTACTTTCCCCGCCGTTAGCCGGGTAAGGCGGGGAAAGCCCCGGCAGGGTATTAGTCTGCATCTCTGGATTTGCAATCCAACATGGTTATTCCACCACGGGGCTTGATGGGGAGAGGACTTAAACCTCTGTCTGCGGGGCTACAATCCGACACCTGACGCTCGGCCACCCTACCTGTGGCAATTACACGCTGATTCTTTTCCACAAACCACAAAGATATTGGCACCCTTTATCTTGTATTTGGTGCCTGGGCCGGCATAGTTGGAACCGCCCTAAGCCTTCTTATTCGGGCTGAACTAAGCCAGCCCGGCTCACTCCTTGGCGATGACCAGATCTATAATGTTATTGTTACTGCCCACGCCTTCGTAATAATTTTCTTTATAGTCATACCCATCCTTATTGGGGGCTTTGGGAACTGACTTGTCCCACTAATAATTGGAGCGCCCGATATGGCCTTCCCTCGAATGAACAACATAAGCTTCTGGCTTCTCCCTCCGTCCTTCCTTCTTCTACTTGCCTCCTCTGGTGTCGAAGCAGGGGCCGGAACCGGCTGAACAGTTTACCCCCCTCTCGCGGGCAATTTAGCCCACGCAGGCGCATCCGTTGACCTAACAATCTTTTCACTTCATCTAGCAGGGGTGTCCTCAATTTTAGGGGCAATTAACTTTATTACCACAACTATTAACATGAAACCCCCAGCCATCTCTCAGTACCAGACACCCCTATTCGTGTGGGCAGTACTTGTCACAGCTGTACTCTTACTATTGTCCCTACCAGTTTTGGCTGCCGGCATTACAATGCTTCTTACAGATCGTAATTTAAACACCACATTCTTTGACCCCGCGGGAGGAGGAGATCCAATTTTATATCAACACCTGTTCTGATTCTTCGGACACCCAGAAGTCTATATCCTTATTTTACCAGGGTTCGGCATTATCTCCCACATTGTGGCCTATTACGCCGGCAAAAAGGAGCCCTTCGGCTACATAGGAATAGTGTGGGCTATGATGGCCATTGGCCTTTTGGGCTTCATCGTCTGAGCACATCATATGTTTACAGTCGGGATGGACGTAGACACTCGTGCCTACTTTACCTCTGCAACAATAATTATTGCCATCCCAACAGGAGTAAAAGTGTTTAGCTGGCTGGCCACACTGCACGGAGGCTCAATTAAATGAGAAACACCCCTCCTATGAGCCTTAGGGTTTATTTTCCTGTTTACAGTTGGAGGATTAACAGGAATCGTCCTAGCTAACTCATCACTGGACATTGTTCTACACGACACATACTACGTAGTCGCACACTTCCACTACGTTCTATCAATAGGGGCCGTCTTTGCCATTATAGCAGCATTTGTACACTGATTCCCCCTGTTCTCAGGCTATACCCTTAACGATACCTGGACCAAAATTCACTTCGGCGTAATATTTATTGGCGTCAATCTTACATTTTTTCCCCAACATTTTCTAGGCCTGGCCGGGATACCCCGTCGGTACTCTGACTACCCAGATGCATATGCCCTATGAAACACAGTATCTTCTATCGGCTCACTCATTTCCTTAGTGGCAGTTATCATGTTCTTATTTATCTTATGAGAAGCCTTTGCTGCCAAACGAGAAGTTTCATCAGTAGAACTAACCATGACTAATGTAGAATGACTCCACGGCTGCCCTCCACCCTACCACACATTTGAAGAGCCAGCATTTGTACAGATTCAATCAAACTAACGAGAAAGGAAGGAATTGAACCCCCATAAACTGGTTTCAAGCCAGCCACATGGCCATTCTGCCACTTTCTTTTAAGATGCTAGTAAAATAAATTACATCTCCTTGTCAAGGTGAAATTGCAAGTTAAACTCTTGTGTATCTTTTATTACTTAATGGCACATCCCACACAACTAGGATTCCAAGACGCAGCCTCGCCCGTTATAGAAGAACTTCTTCATTTTCACGATCATGCGCTAATAATTGTGTTTTTAATTAGCACCCTGGTGCTTTACATTATTATTGCAATAGTTTCAACCAAACTCACCAATAAGTATATTTTAGACTCACAAGAAATTGAAGTCGTATGAACTGTTTTACCAGCCGTTATTTTAGTCTTAATTGCCCTTCCATCCCTTCGAATCTTGTACCTTATAGACGAAATTAATGACCCCCACCTAACAATCAAGGCCATGGGCCACCAGTGATATTGAAGCTACGAATACACCGACTATGAAAACTTAGGCTTCGACTCTTATATAGTACCAACCCAGGACCTCACACCGGGCCAATTTCGACTATTAGAAACAGACCACCGAATAGTAGTCCCCATAGAATCGCCCATCCGTATTCTAGTCTCTGCAGAAGACGTCCTGCACTCTTGAGCCGTCCCGTCCCTGGGGGTAAAAATAGATGCCGTACCCGGCCGGCTTAATCAAACTGCCTTTATCGCCTCTCGCCCCGGAGTGTTCTACGGACAGTGCTCTGAAATCTGCGGAGCTAACCACAGCTTCATGCCTATTGTAGTTGAAGCCGTCCCACTAGAGTACTTTGAAAGCTGATCCTCCCTAACATTAGAAGACGCCTCACTAGAAAGCTAATTATCGGACAAAGCGTTGGCCTTTTAAGCCAAAGTTTGGTGCCCCCGACCACCTCTAGTGAAATGCCTCAACTGAATCCTAACCCCTGATTTATAGTCCTAGTATTTTCTTGAGCTATTTTTCTTTCTATCATCCCAAATAAAATTTCAAACCACCTAACACCAAATGACCTCGTACCAGCAAATGCAGAAAAACACGAAACTAAGCCCTGAGACTGGCCATGGTAGCAAGCTTTTTTGACCAATTTGCAAGCCCATCCTTCCTAGGTGTTCCATTAATTCTTATTGCGACTGCACTCCCCTGAGTTATATTTCCCACCCCTCCTGCCCGATGGATTAACAATCGACTCGTCACATTACAAACCTGGCTCATTAATCGGTTTACAAATCAACTTCTAACACCCCTAAATGTGGGGGGCCATAAATGAGCCCTACTTCTAACCTCACTCATAATTTTTTTAATTACCATCAACATACTCGGCCTCCTTCCTTACACCTTTACACCAACAACCCAATTATCCCTCAATATAGGACTTGCTGTCCCCCTTTGACTAGCAACAGTAATTATTGGCCTACGTAGCCAACCGACGATTGCCCTTGGCCACCTCCTTCCAGAAGGGACCCCCGTCCCATTAATTCCAGTATTAATTATCATCGAAACAATCAGCCTATTTATTCGACCACTAGCCCTCGGGGTTCGACTCACAGCCAACTTAACTGCAGGTCACCTTCTAATTCAACTTATCGCCACTGCTGTATTTGTACTCTTACCGATGATGCCGACAGTGGCCGTTTTAACCGCCACCATCCTCTTCCTACTAACACTCCTAGAAATTGCAGTTGCAATGATTCAGGCCTACGTATTTGTGTTACTCTTAAGCCTCTACCTCCAAGAGAACGTTTAATGGCCCACCAAGCACACGCATATCACATAGTTGATCCAAGCCCGTGACCACTGACTGGGGCTGTCGGCGCTTTACTAATAACGTCCGGCCTAGCTATCTGGTTTCACTTCCACTCAATTATCCTGATAACTCTTGGACTAATTCTACTGCTTCTTACCATAATTCAGTGATGGCGCGACATCATCCGAGAGGGAACTTTTCAAGGCCACCATACGCCCCCCGTCCAAAAAGGACTTCGCTACGGAATAATCTTGTTTATTACTTCAGAGGTGTTTTTCTTTCTAGGATTTTTTTGAGCATTTTATCACTCAAGTCTGGCACCAACCCCAGAGCTAGGAGGGTGCTGACCCCCCGCCGGGATTACTACACTGGATCCTTTTGAAGTCCCTCTGCTTAACACAGCTGTATTACTGGCATCTGGAGTAACAGTCACATGAGCACACCACAGCATTATAGAGGGGCAACGCAAACAAGCCATTCAATCTCTAGCACTTACAATTCTTTTGGGGCTGTACTTCACTGCTCTTCAAGCCATTGAATATTATGAAGCACCTTTTACCATCGCGGACGGAGTATATGGCTCTACGTTTTTCGTCGCTACAGGATTTCATGGCCTACACGTAATTATTGGCTCAACCTTCCTTGCTGTATGCCTTATACGTCAAATTCAACACCACTTCACCTCCCAACACCACTTTGGTTTTGAAGCCGCTGCTTGATATTGACACTTTGTAGACGTTGTTTGACTGTTCCTGTACGTGTCCATCTACTGATGAGGCTCATATCTTTCTAGTATTAAACTAGTACAAATGACTTCCAATCATTCAGTCTTGGCTCAACACCAAGGAAAGATAATGAACCTAACTTTAACCATCCTTATTATTACGATAGGCCTATCCTCAGCTTTAGCGGCTGTATCTTTTTGATTACCCCAAATAGGCCCAGACGCAGAAAAGCTTTCACCCTACGAATGCGGATTTGACCCCCTGGGATCGGCCCGACTACCTTTCTCCCTACGATTCTTCCTCGTAGCAATCCTCTTCCTTCTGTTTGACCTAGAAATTGCCCTCCTCCTCCCCCTGCCCTGAGGGGACCAACTCTGTAGCCCCACCAGCACCCTCTTTTGAGCCACCGCAGTGCTAGTCTTGCTGACTCTCGGATTAATTTATGAGTGGGCTCAAGGGGGCCTAGAGTGGGCTGAGTGGGGGGTTAGTCCAAAACAAGACCTCTGATTTCGGCTCAGAAAATCACGGTTTAAATCCCTGGCCCCCTTATGACCCCCCTACATTTTACCATCACCTCAGCATTTATACTAGGGATAATAGGACTAGCCTTCCACCGCACCCACTTGCTCTCTGCTCTCCTATGCCTAGAAGGAATAATACTGTCTTTATTTGTCGGATTAGCCCTATGAACACTGCAGTTTGAATCAGTTAGCTTCTCCGCAGCACCTATACTTTTACTAACCTTCTCTGCCTGCGGAGCAAGCACAGGCCTTGCACTTCTAGTAGCTACCACCCGAACTCATGGTAGTGACCGCTTGCAGGGCCTAAACCTTTTACAATGCTAAAGGTACTAGTACCAACAGTTATATTGTTCCCGACAATCTGACTCGCCCCCCCAAAATGACTATGAACAACTTCAACCATGCACGGCCTTTTAATTGCCTTTATTAGTCTAGCTTGATTAAAGTGAACGTCAGAAACTGGCTGAAGCACATCTGGCGCATACTTAGCCACAGACCCCTTATCAACCCCCCTCTTAGTCCTGACATGTTGACTACTCCCCCTAATAATTCTAGCCAGCCAGAACCATATCAGCTTAGAGCCTGTTAGCCGACAACGTCTCTATATTTTTCTTTTAGCCTCCCTACAAACTTTTTTAATTATAGCATTTGGTGCCACGGAAATTATTATGTTTTATATCATATTTGAAGCCACCCTTATTCCCACCCTAATTATTATTACTCGCTGAGGGAATCAAGCCGAACGCCTGGGCGCAGGAACTTATTTCCTTTTTTACACGCTCGCAGGCTCACTCCCCCTCCTAGTTGCACTTCTCCTCTTACAACAGTCGACAGGGACCCTATCCCTACTAGTGATTCAATACACCCAGCCGCTCGTACTAAACTCTTGAGGTGATAAGATCTGGTGAGCAGGTTGCTTGCTCGCATTTCTAGTAAAAATACCACTCTACGGCCTGCACCTCTGACTGCCCAAGGCACACGTGGAGGCCCCTATTGCAGGCTCAATAGTCCTAGCAGCAGTATTATTAAAACTGGGGGGCTACGGCATAATGCGTATAATAATTATACTAGATCCCCTCTCCAAAAAATTAGCATACCCCTTCATTATCCTTGCGCTATGGGGGATCATCATGGCCGGCTCAATTTGCCTTCGACAAACAGACCTAAAATCACTCATCGCATACTCCTCCGTTAGCCACATAAGCCTTGTAGCAGGAGGAATCCTCATCCAAACTCCCTGAGGCTTTTCAGGTGCCATTATCCTAATAATTGCCCACGGATTGGTCTCCTCAATACTATTTTGCCTAGCAAATACAACCTACGAACGAACCCACAGCCGAACCATGATTCTCGCTCGCGGACTTCAAATGATTTTCCCCCTCACAGCAGCATGATGATTTATTGCTAACCTGGCCAACTTAGCACTCCCCCCGCTCCCTAACTTAATAGGGGAATTAATAATCATTACAACCTTATTTAACTGATCCCCAACAACCATTGCACTTACAGGAGTAGGGACTCTAATTACAGCGGGGTATTCCCTTTACATATTTCTTATGACACAGCGAGGCCCAACCCCAAACCATGTCATCAAGCTCCCACCTTTTCATACCCGAGAACACCTATTAATGGCACTTCACCTTATCCCCATTATTCTTCTCGTAACAAAGCCGGAACTAACATGGGGATGATGTTATTAGTAAGTATAATTTAACCAGAATATTAGATTGTGATTCTAAAAATAGGGGTTAAAATCCCCTTACTCACCAAGAAGGGATAAGAATCAATAAGTACTGCTAATCCTTATAAACCACGGTTAGAGCCCGCGGCCTTCTTACGCTTCTGAAGGATAACAGCTCATCCACTGGTCTTAGGAACCAAAAACTCTTGGTGCAAATCCAAGCAGAAACTATGAGTCCAATAACCTTAGTCATATCGTCCTCCCTTATTTTAATTTTCCTAATCCTCATATACCCTCTGTTAACCACGCTTAACCCTAAACCCCCGACCCCAAAATGGGCAAATACCCACGTCAAAACCGCTGTCAGTATTTCATTTTTCATTAGCCTGCTACCACTTCTGTTATTCTTAGACCAAGGAATAGAAAACGTTATTACAAACTGACACTGAATAAATACACAAATATTTGACACAAACATTAGTTTAAAATTTGATTACTACTCCCTCATCTTCATCCCTATTGCCCTCTACGTCACCTGATCAATTCTAGAGTTTGCACTCTGGTACATGCACACAGACCCGTACATAAACCACTTTTTCAAGTACCTTTTACTATTTTTGGTAGCAATAATTATTTTAGTCACAGCAAATAATATATTTCAACTATTCATCGGCTGAGAAGGAGTAGGAATCATATCCTTTCTACTAATCGGCTGATGGTACGGGCGAGCAGATGCTAACACAGCAGCCCTTCAGGCCGTTATCTACAACCGTGTCGGAGACATCGGATTAATTCTAACCATAGCCTGACTTGCAATAAATTTTAACTCCTGAGAAATGCAACAAATCTTTTTTCTATCCAACAGTTGTGACATAACAATCCCCATCGTTGGATTAATTCTCGCAGCAACTGGAAAATCAGCCCAGTTCGGGCTGCATCCATGGCTTCCTTCTGCCATGGAGGGCCCCACGCCAGTCTCTGCCCTACTACATTCTAGCACCATAGTCGTTGCAGGCATCTTTATGTTAATTCGCCTCCACCCCCTAATGGAACACAACAAACTAACCTTATCTCTTTGCCTATGCCTAGGGGCACTCACCACCCTATTCACGGCCGCCTGCGCCCTAACGCAGAATGATATCAAGAAAATTGTAGCATTTTCAACATCAAGTCAACTTGGTCTCATGATAGTCACAATCGGCCTAAATCAACCGCATCTTGCATTTTTTCACATCTGCACCCACGCCTTCTTCAAGGCTATGCTATTTTTATGCTCCGGCTCAATCATTCACAGCCTAAATGATGAACAGGACATTCGAAAAATGGGAGGCCTTCAAAACTTAATGCCTACAACCGCAACATGCTTAACAATTGGAAGCCTAGCCTTAGCAGGGACCCCCTTTTTAGCCGGGTTTTTCTCAAAAGACGCCATCATCGAAGCCCTTAGCACCTCCCACCTAAACGCCTGAGCCCTCACACTAACATTAATTGCTACATCATTTACTGCCATTTACAGCTTCCGAGTAATTTTCTTCGTAACAATGGGCCTACCCCGATTTCTGCCCCTCTCACCAATTAATGAAAATAACCCCCTGATTACTGCCCCTATTAAACGACTCGCCTGAGGAAGCATCATTGCAGGACTTGTTATAGCATCTAACCTGCTACCCTTAAAAACACCCGTTATAACAATACCTACCACATTAAAAATGGCAGCCCTCATAGTAACACTTATTGGACTTCTTGTAGCCATAGACCTCGCAACTTTAACCAGTAAGCAAATCAAAATCACCCCAACAATACCCCTTCACCGCTTCTCAAACATACTTGGGTATTTTCCAATAGTTATTCACCGCCTACCTCCCAAAATTAAACTCACGTTAGGGCAATCTATTGCCACTAAACTTGACCAAACATGGTTTGAGATCTCAGGCCCAAAAGGCCTAGCCCAGACCCAAGTAATAATGTCTCAGACTGTTAACGACATTCAACAAGGTATAATCAAAACCTACTTAACTATTTTTCTACTAACCATCGTACTAGGCACTCTTGCATCCACCCTTTAGACCGCTCGAAGCGCCCCCCGACTTACCCCCCGAGTAAGCTCTAATACCACTAATAACGTTAAAAGAAGGACCCCAGCACAAATTACTAATATTCACCCCCCCAAAGAGTATATTATTGCCACCCCACTAACATCACCCCGCAATACAGAAAGTTCCTTCAGCCCGTCCACCACCACCCACGAACCCTCATATCACCCCCCTCAAAACAAACCAGCCGCCGCTATAACACCTACACAATACAACAACACATACCCTAACACAGAGCGACTCCCTCAGGCTTCCGGAAAAGGCTCTGCAGCTAAAGCTGCCGAATAAGCAAACACCACAAGCATCCCCCCCAAATAAATCAGAAATAACACCAAGGATAAAAAAGAACCCCCCGACCCAACTAAGATGCCACACCCGACACCTGCCGCCACCACCAAACCTAAGGCGGCAAAATAAGGCGTAGGATTGGAAGCAACTGCAACTAATCCTAAAATTAACACCACTAATAATAAAAACATAAAATAAGTCATAATTCCTGCTCGAACTTTAATCGAGACCAATGATTTGAAGAACCATCGTTGTAATTCAACTACAGGAACAGTTTAATGGCAAGCCTACGGAAAACCCACCCTCTTGTTAAAATTGCTAACGACGCCCTAGTAGACCTACCAACACCCGCCAATATTTCGGCTTGATGGAATTTTGGGTCTCTCCTGGGACTATGCTTAATTTCCCAAATCTTGACAGGCCTGTTTTTAGCCATACACTACACCTCAGATATTTCAACCGCATTTTCCTCCGTTAACCACATCTGCCGAGATGTAAATTATGGCTGACTCATCCGAAATCTACACGCCAACGGCGCATCATTTTTCTTTATTTGCATCTACATGCATATTGCTCGCGGCCTCTACTACGGGTCTTACCTCTACAAAGAAACCTGAAACATCGGCGTTATTCTTCTTCTCCTCGTTATAATAACCGCCTTTGTAGGCTACGTCTTGCCGTGAGGCCAAATATCCTTCTGAGGGGCCACAGTCATTACCAACCTTCTTTCAGCAGTCCCATACATAGGAGACGCTCTGGTGCAATGAATCTGGGGTGGGTTTTCAGTAGATAATGCAACACTTACCCGATTCTTCGCCTTCCATTTCCTTCTCCCATTTATCGTTGCCGCAGCAACTATTCTACACCTCCTATTCCTACACGAGACGGGGTCAAATAATCCCGCCGGATTAAATTCTAACGCAGATAAAATTTCCTTTCACCCCTACTTCTCTTATAAAGACTTGCTCGGATTCGCTCTCATACTAATAGCCTTAACATTTCTAGCATTATTTTCACCCAACCTATTAGGCGACCCCGAAAATTTTACCCCCGCCAACCCCCTTGTCACCCCGCCACACATCAAACCCGAATGATATTTCCTCTTTGCCTACGCCATCTTACGCTCCATCCCTAACAAACTTGGGGGCGTTCTAGCGCTACTATTTTCTATTTTAGTGCTCATAGTAGTGCCAATTCTACACACATCAAAACAACGAGGACTAACCTTTCGCCCCCTCACCCAATTCTTATTTTGAACTTTAGTGGCGGATATAATCATCCTGACATGAATTGGAGGCATGCCTGTAGAACACCCCTACATCATCATCGGCCAAATCGCGTCGGTGTTATATTTCGCGCTTTTCCTCGTCCTCGCGCCACTAGCCGGGTGAATGGAAAATAAAGCTTTAAAATGGGCTTGCATTAGTAGCTTAATCTTAAAAAGCATCGGTCTTGTAATCCGAAGATCGAGGGTTTAACCCCCTCCTAGTGCCCAGAAAAGGGAGATTTTAACTCCCACCCCTGGCTCCCAAAGCCAGAATTCTAAGTTAAACTATCTCCTGGTAGTAACTTATAGTCTATATATATGTCCATATATATGGAACGTATGCACATGTATATGTATTATCACCATGCAATTATTTTAACCTAAAAGCAAGTACTAACGTTTTTATTATATAGGATAAAAGTATAAATATTCCAATAAAATTTATTTTTAGACAATCAGATGGCGTATCTAATTGATAAGTCCACGTCCAATGTTTCTCTATGACTGACCCAACTAACATTTATATTCACTATCTTAATGTAGTAAGAGACCACCTACTGGTTGATATAATTGCATATCATGCATGATGGAATCAGGGACACAAACAGTGGGGGTGGCCCACCTGAATTATTTCTTGTATCTGGTGAAACATCTCACGTACAGTCGGTGTAGACCCACCCTTCACATCTCCTCCTTGCATCCGGCTACTTGTGTAGTACATACTGTTCGTTACCCAACATGCCGGGCGTTCTCTTATATGCATAGGGGTTCTCTTTTTGGTTTCCTTTCACCTTGCATATCAGAGTGCAGGCTCAATAAAAATATCAAGGTTGTACATTTTCTTGAAATAAACAACGTAGGTAAATTATTCAAAGATATAACTTAAGAATCACATACTTCTATCTCACGTGCATAACATATATACTCTTTCTTCAACTACCCTTTATATATGCCCCCTTTGGCTTACGCGCGACAAACCCCCCTACCCCCTACGCACAGGTATTCCTGTTATCCTTGTCAAACCCCTAAAGCAAGGAGGACTCGAGTGCGTGCCGGCTAACAAGTTGCAGTAGGGTTAACCACCGGGGAAAAAATTTTCTGTATATATATATGCGCGCGTTACTTTTTTTAATCACTTTTTTTGCAACCTAAAAAACTCGATTGAAACCGGTAAAAAACTTCTCAATGCTAAAAATTTAAACAAAAAAT